GACCGCTCCTGAGAGAAACTTAGTGTAAAACGATGGTATCAGCTAAATAAATAGTAGTTAGTAAAGAAAATACGTAGGCTTGAATAATCGCTACCGCGGCTTCTAGTAAACTTATAAAAACCATAATCAAAATAGGAAAAATATTAAGTACGCCTGCCGTAGTTAACATATTAAAGCCAAAGCCAGCTAAAATAGCAAATAATAAATGCCCGGCAGATAAATTTGCGGCGAGACGGACTCCTAGGGAGATAGCCCTAGAAATATAACTTACTGTTTCGATTAATACTAAAAGAGGGGCTAATGCTAAAGGAGCTCCAGCTGGCATTAGAATGCTTAAAAAGTTTCATTTAAACTTCCAAAGCCCACCTAAAGTTACACCAATCACAATTGAAAATGATAAGCCTAACGTGACAACAACATGAACTGTTACCGTAAAAACATAAGGGAATAACCCTAAAATATTTAAAAATGCTATAAAAATAAAAAGAGTAAAAACAAAAGGAAAGTATTGGGTTCCCGCATTATCTTTTACTAACCCATGGAAGTGGTCGTAAAGCGTTTCCATAACGGCCTGCCATCGGTTAGGAATTAATCGGTTTCCCTTTAATAATATTAGAGCTACAGCCACAGCGAACATCATCATCATGGATGAGTTAGTGATGGCGATCAAATCCACTACTTTAAATTGATCAAAATAAGCCGCGCTCATCTTAGTTATGGCCCCAAAAGGGCTAAAACATTAGATTTTATCCCAGCTCCATAACGAAGCGGGTCCTTTGTTTAAATCAGATGTCTTAGGGGCGCCCGTCCAACCTGCCCCGATGGATCTTCTGATTAAAAAATTAGTTTTTACAGCCGGTAAGACTGAAACGACTAAAAAAGAAAATAATAAAAATAAAGCAATTAAAGTCCATCTGTATTGAGTTAAATAAGTAGCAGTTTCCAATTGAGGCATCCTTATTCTTTAACTTTTTGCAACTTAACCTCTTAGTCAATTAAGAGATTTGATAGCGATGGTACCCTTTATTCGATAGTAAGCCACCATAATAGCCAGTCCAATAGAAGACTCTGCCGCGGCTACCGTTAATACCATAATTGTAAAAACTTGCTCGATTAAAGCGTCCGTTATTATAGAATTTATTAAAAACAAAAAAGAAGCAGCTAATAAAATTAATTCTATTGACATTAACATAATTATAAGATGCCCTCTATTCAGCACAATACCTAACACTCCTAATAATAACAATAAAATAGCTACAATCATATATCTATAATACATAAATAAATGGGCCACCCCACTTGGGGGTGGTCCACGGAAATTAAGAGTTTCTGGGCCTTAATGCAGAATAAGAACCATAAACGAAAGGTAGTTCATTATAGGTATGGGACATAGGAGGAGATGGTTGTACCCACTCTAAAGAAGACCAACTAGCTCCAGTGTTCTCTACCCAACCAATAAATTTTATCTCTCGAACATAGGCATCATATACTATAAAAACAAACCAGATGACACCCACAATTGATATTGTTGATCCTAAGGAGCTAACTAAATTCCAACCAGCAAAACCATCAACAAAGTCAGAGTATCGTCTTGGGAATCCAGCTAAACCTAAGAAATGTTGAGGGAAAAATGTTAGATTAACCCCAATAAACATTATCCAAAAGTGAATTTTACCATAGAGCTCATTGTAGCAATAACCAGTGATTTTTCCAAACCAATAATAGAACCCAGCAAAGATAGCAAAAACAGCCCCCATTGATAGGACATAATGGAAATGAGCTACTACATAATAAGTGTCATGTAATACAACATCTAAGGAACTATTAGCTAAGATAACCCCGGTTAAACCTCCTATTGTAAAGAGGAAAATAAACCCGATGGCCCAAAGCATAGGTGTGTCTAATCTAATGGCCCCACCATAAATAGTGGCTAACCAACTAAACACCTTAATTCCAGTTGGAACAGCAATAATCATAGTGGCGGCAGTGAAGTAGGCTCTTGTGTCAACATCCATTCCACTAATATGTTTAGAAACACTCTATCTCTTAAAGTGTCTCCCGACCAAAGCTTTCACCATGGCTCGGACTGTGCCTTAATCCTGATTTATAATTAGTTAACTCTAATACTTTACACCACTTCAAAAAATCAACTCTTTTCTTAGTTCGTGAAGAATATTTTTTTAAAAGGCGCACGATTCGAATTAAATCTCCTTTTTCTCGTATTTCTCATTTAAAAGTACCTTCTTTTTCATTTTTTCTTATTTTTCCCCCTAATTTTTCAAGAAATAATTTCAAAACCACCTCCTCGCTTTGTGATATGATAAAAGAGAAATAAACGTCCTTCTTTTTAGGAACATTAGGATTATGTTTAAAAGAAACAACAAAGACACCTTCCCCATCTACTAACCCGGCAAATCGAGCTTCCTCGCTCGAGTCTTTAAGTGGAAAAATATTCATTAAAAGTTTCTTGTTTGCAACATAATATTTTGCAGTTATTAAAAGTTTAATATGACCAGGCCCTAATAAACCTTTTATATAGTAAAGAACTTGAGTATCTTTAAGGGGACGAGAAATAGAAAGAGAAAACTTTTCTGTGTTATGAGATTTTCGAGCTACACTTAAGCAACTTTGAGATTCAACTAACCCAATCATTCATTGTCAGGATTTCCCGCGTGCAGTCTCTGAGGATTTTAAAACTTGAGTAATTGTTGTAAACATTTTATTTCCAGTTTTAATTTCCGGCTGGGAAACCTAAAAAAATAAGATTTTAGCTACCTTAACTTTAGGTGAGCACTTATTTTTTATAAAAGGTCTTCCAGCATATAGCGAGATAATAAACGAAAACATTACTGTCTTCGGCGGCTGGAGTCTACCGTAAACATGTGATGTGCCCACACAATAAAACCTAATATTCCAATAGATAGCATGGCGTAAACCATGCCCAAGTACCCAAAAATTTGATTCTTAGCAGAGAAAGTTGGGACAATTTGAGAAATCATACCAAACCCTGGAAGAATTAAAATATAAACTTCCGGATGTCCAAAAAACCAAAATAAATGTTGGAATAAAATAGGGTCTCCACCCCCGGCTGGATCAAAGAAAGTTGTATTAAAATTCCTATCTGTTAAAAGCATGGTAATAGCTCCCGCTAAAACAGGCAAGGAAAGCAATAATAAAAAGGCAGTAATTAAAATAGACCACACGAATAATGGGAGCCTATCCATTGTCATCCCTGGAGCCCTCATATTAAATATGGTCGTGATAAAATTCATTGCCCCTAAAATAGAAGAGGCACCCGCTAGATGAAGGCTAAAAATGGCCATATCAACCGCCCCTCCCGAGTGTGTTTGAATAGCGGATAGAGGAGGATAGACTGTCCACCCAGTTCCCACTCCTTGCTCAACAAAGGCAGAGCCTAATAATAATATAAGCGCAGGGGGAAGTAACCAAAAACTAATGTTATTTAATCGAGGGAAAGCCATATCGGGTGCACCAATATATAAAGGCACTAACCAATTACCAAACCCCCCAATCATAACGGGCATTACTAAAAAGAAAATCATAATAAAAGCATGCGCTGTTACTATGACATTATAAAGATGGTCGTCCCCTAACATAGTACCAGGGGCAGATAATTCCAATCTTATTAACATACTTAAAGCTGTGCCTATCATACCAGATCCTATTCCAAAGACTAGATATAATGTTCCGATATCTTTATGATTAGTAGAAAATACTCAACGAGTTAAAAATTTATTATCCATCCTTTAAGGATAAACCTAAAAATCAAGTGTTTATATCATTATAACACTTGTTAAGGCCATAAAAAATATAAATTATTTAAAAATTATAGCGAGGTCTTTTAACTTCCCCACCAATAGATACAAATATATAAAAATAACCACACCACGTCTACGAAGTGCCAATACCAACTAGCAGCTTCAAAACCGAGATGGTGATGACGAGTAAACTGATGATAGACTAACCTGGCTAAGCAAACCGCTAGAAACGTTGTTCCTATAATGACATGCAAACCATGAAAGCCAGTAGCTACGAAAAAAGTAGAGCCATAAACTGAGTCTGAAATAGCAAAGGGAGCCTCATAATACTCCATTGCTTGTAAGGCTGTAAAAATAAGACCTAAAACAACAGTAGCAGTAAGACCATTAATAGCCTCAGTTTTTTTACCACTAATTAAGGCATGATGGGCCCAAGTAACGGTTGCCCCCGAACTTAATAGGACGGCTGTGTTTAAAAGAGGCACTGAAAAAGGATTTAATGGATTAATCCCTTGAGGTGGCCAAACGGCACCTAATTCTATATTTGGAGCAATGCTACTATGGAAAAAAGCCCAGAAGAAAGAAAAGAAAAACAAAACTTCAGAAAGAATAAATAGGAGCATTCCATATTTTAAGCCTTGTTTTACAACCATGGGATGAAGACCTTGGAAAGTAGCTTCTCTTATTACATCTCTCCACCAAACTACCATAGTTAAACCAAGGGTAATTGCCCCCATCAATAAAACTCAGGTTTGACTATAATGAAAATATACGACACTTCCTACAGTTATAAAAAGAGCTCCGCAAGCTCCTACGTAGGGCCAAGGGCTGGGGTCTACTAAATGATAAGGATGATAAACAGTAGATTTCATTTACTTACTTTTTAACTAATCTTATATCTCCTACACTCTTATCCAAGGGGCCCCCTAAATGGGGCTCCTGCATAATCATAGTTTTTTTTCACATCAAACAGTTCGATATAATTTTCACACTTAAGAGGCCATCAGTGATTAATAATAAACCTCCAATTAGGAGACTAATAAATCGATCGTAACTTGTAAAAATAAGAGGATCGCTAATTCTTCGGTCCTTTCGTACTAGAAGATAATTATATCGATGTTTCTTCATATTGTAGATAGAAACCAAACTGTGTTGCCACGTTTTTAACTCAAATCATGTACGGCTTTAATGGACGAACAGACCAACCCTTGGGGGCGGCTGCACCCCAGGGTGCCGCAATTCAACATCGAGGTCGCAAACATCGTCGTCGATAAAGCTCTCTAACGATATAACGCTGTTATCCCCATGGTAGCTTTTATTCGTTGATCGTCAACTATTCCACTCTAAGATGACGGGTCACTATAACCCACTGAGAGATTACCAGTGTCTGCTCGGGATGTCCCCCTTGCAGTCAGGCCACTAGCTATTAACTACGGACCTTAAGCTCACCTTCGTTACCTTTTAAAAGGTGGTCGCCCCAACCAAACTATCCAACTTGCATTCTCCCTACAAGGTTAGCTCTCTTAAAATAAAAGAGTGGTGTTTCATTAACCAAAAACGGATCCCACATTATCTAAACTTTTTATTTAAGTCATTTCGAGCCATACAAGTCTTTAGTAAAGCTCAATGGGGTCTTTTCGTCTTACAATATGGACGTAGCATCTTCACTACGAATTCAATTTCATGGAGAGTCCTCTTAAGACAGTGGGGCCTTCGTGATGCCATTCATACCGGCCAACAATTAATTGGCTATTGATTACGCTACATTATCACGGTCAGTGTTACCGCGGCCATTCAATTGCCCTTATGAAGTTGACGTTAGCCAACCTTTTCAGATACAACCATCGGGCAGGCTTCACCCTCCATACTTCAGCGTTTAGCTTTGGCAGAGAGCTATGTTTTTGGTAAACAGTCGAGGCCCAAATTTTGCCGAGTTCCTTAAGAGAAGTTTTCTCCTCACTTCACCCCACTTGCGTTAGACTAGTACAGTAATAATTTATAAATTTTTCCTGGCACTTCGTGCACTTTTATAAAACCTATTGACGTAACCAAAAGGTTACCATCTTAAGGGCTGTCTGGCCCAATTAATAATCGAAGCCTTGGGGGAGTGATCCAATGATTTTTTACTCATGTTCGCATTATCACTTCTGATAGTTGGGCTTTCGCCGAACCAATTCTACAGTCCGTTCTGCTACCGAATGAAGAAAACTCTTCACCCTCAGAGTTTCAGCTCAATTTTAGCCACCATAATTTTAGAGATAGAAGAATTTTTTGAGTGAACTTTTACGTCATCTTTCAAAGATGGCTGGCTCCAAGCCTACTTCCTCATTGTCTAAATTCCACATCCCTTTTACACTTAATATGGGCTTTGATTTGTGGCTTTAACTTCTGATTAGGGCTTTCCCCTTTTGACAATTGGCCTTATCGCCCACTGTCTGTCTGTCCACCTTAATTTTTTACATTCAGAGTTAATCCCTCTCCGAGCAATTGAACTTTATCATGTAAAATTAAATTTTTTGGACGCACTACTTCAATAGTTTTCGCAGAAAACCAGCTATCTCCAAGTTTGATTAGTCTTTCACCCCTAGCCGCAGGTCATCCGAGATTTTTGCTACAATCAACGGTTCGTTCCTATAAACTGCCCAAGGCTAGGTCACTTGGTTTCGGGTAATTTAACTTAAAGAGGATATATTCTCTTGATTTCACTACACCTTCGTCTCTGGACTTAAGTTTGCTAAATTTTTCCTTGCGAACCCATTATACAAAAGGTACGTTGTGCTACAACTGCTTTAGGGGACTTATTTTAAGGTCTTTTCAAATCTCTTTCAGCTTTCCTTCACAGTACTTTCTCTATCGATGTGCACTAACATTTAGTCTTAGATGTGTAGACACCTATCTTCCACTACTAACTCATTGAGGACTATTCCGCTTTCGCTCGCCGCTACTTACGGAAGCTCGTTTGATTTCTTTGTGCCAATTGGCCCTGGTACTTAGATGTTTCAGTTTCCAGTTTTTTCCCCTGCGTTTCCGCGAAGACATACGAGTTCAAAATCCCTCCCTCGTATTTTCGGGCCTTCCGTCTTATTAGTACACTCTAGCTTGCCATTCGTCCCTTTTTTAACTTAATTAATTGTAGAGGCAGGAATTGAACCTGCATCTCCAGATGATGAGTCTGGTGACTTACCATTAGTCCACTCTACGAGATGGGCCACTTTTAACTAAAAAGCAAAAAATTTTGAAAAAATTAACTAATTAAACTTTACCCCTTTTTAGGAAATAAAAGACGATTTTCAATATAACCTAATAGGGGGCCTAATACTAAGAAATATCCAAAATAAAATATAGAGGCTAATTGCCCTATTAGAATAAAGGGCTCTTCAACAGGCTGAGACCCGATCCAAGTAAGGAGTAAGAAGTCTGCAACCAAAAACCAAAAAGCCATTCGAGCTAATGGTCGAAAAGTTAGTCCTCTTAATCGACTGGTATGAACCCAAGGGAGTAAAAATAATACAAGAAGGCTAGCAAACATAGCCACTACCCCTCCCACTTTATTAGGGATAGAACGTAAAATAGCATAAGCAAATAAAAAGTACCACTCTGGTTGAATGTGTACTGGAGTAACTAACGGATTAGCTTGAATAAAATTCTCAGGGTCACCTAATAAATTAGGGGCCAAGTAGACTAAGGAGCAAAAAAATAGCACAAATGCCACTATACCATACCAATCCTTTGATGTATAATAAGTATGGAAAGGCACTTTATCCAAGTCTGACCTTACCCCGATAGGGTTATTAGAGCCATCAACATGTAAACAAATCAAATGAACAACGCCCAAAGCTGCTAAAAGAAAAGGTAACAAGTAATGAAGGCTAAAAAAACGATTAAGTGTAGCATTAGAGACACTAAATCCTCCCCAGACCCATTGAACAATATCTGTTCCTACATAAGGAATAGCAGATAATAAATTAGTAATAACTGTAGCACCCCAAAAAGACATTTGTCCCCAAGGTAAGACATATCCAATAAAAGCTGTTGCCATTGTCAATATAAATATTACAACACCAACGTTCCAGACTTCAACTTTAGCATAACTGCCATAGTATAGCCCTCGACCAATATGAAAATAAAGACATAAGAAAAACATGGAAGCTCCATTGGCATGAAAGTACCTTAATAAAAACCCATAATTTACATCACGCATTATATGGTCTACGGAAGCAAAGGCTAAACTTACATCCGCACAATAATGCATCGCCAAAAAGATTCCTGTGGCTATTTGTACAATTAAACACACCCCCAATAAAGAACCAAAGTTCCACATATAACTAAGATTGGCGGGGGCTGGTAAATCAATAATTATTCCATTTACAATAGATAAGACGGGATTTTCTTTTCTAAATTGCATCGTGGGCCGGCTATGCCCCATGGCATAGCCCACCATTAACTGAAATATTTTTCTTAATCTAAGTTAGATCTGAGCACGACTAGTTTGAACAAAAATGTCTTGTTTCTTGGCTGTCGGGCCGACTTCTGTTCCGATTTCTTGGGTAAGTACTATTGCCCCAATCATGGCCACGTAATAATATAAAACTAACTAAAATAAAGAGATAATAACAATCGGTGTATAATATTCGCCCAATTGCCTCAATATTATGATATTTTTTTAGAAACCAAGGATTGGCTAGGTCCCATGCGCCCAATAAACCTCTATAAACATAAGGGCCGCCCATAATAAGCCAACTAGAAGCAATCGCCTCAAAAAAGAGAGTACCAACGGCCAATCCTATTGGAACATAATTTGTCATGTCTGCTTCCCCCCCTCGTCGAAAGGCTGGAGTAAAATCCGTTAAATTTAACATCATTATCACAAACAAAAATAAGATGGCTATTGCTCCCACATATATAATTATAAACATTAAAGCAATAAAATCTACCCCCAATAAGATAAAGAGGGCCGCAGAGCTTATAAAGGCCACTACTAACCAAAAGACTGAATGAACAGGATTAAGCGCAGATATAACCATTATTCCAGAGGCAACAGTCCCAAATGATAAGGTAAAAAAATACATTGTAACCATTTGGTTAAGCTCCCCCAGGTATAAACATTATAGCATTTTTTACAGGGTCAATAATTAAAGAGGGGAGGATCCCTAAAATGAAAATTAGTATTACCAAAGGAGATATGGCCATAAGCTCACGCCTATTTAAATCTCTTGTAAAAAGAAGATAGTTTGAGGCAGCCCCAAAGCTAACACGATTATACAAATAAAGAGAATAGGCAGCAGACCAAACCATTCCAGTGGCAGCTAACGCCCCAATCACTATATTATATTCGAAGGCAGCCAACAATGAAAAAAATTCTGCAACAAAGTTACAACTAAGCGGAATGGCCATGTTAGTTAATGTTAATACTAGAAACACACTAACAAATATGGGCATGGAAAAAGTTATTCCGCGATAGTACTTTATAAGACGAGTGTGGTGACGTTCATATAAATAAGTAACAGCAATGAAAAGAGCTGAACTTACAAGACCATGTGCTAACATCATAAAGACAGCAGCCACTAATCCTTCAATTGTATGGGTGAATAGGCCTAAAGTCACAAGGCCCATGTGAGCCACCGAAGAGTAAGCAATAAGTCTTTTTAAGTCAACTTGACGGCAAGTTGTTAAACTCCCATAAATTATTGCTATAACACTTAACATTATAATAAAGGGGGCAAAATATTCAGTGGCCGCCGGTAAAATTGGCCAAGTAAATCTTAAAAATCCGTACCCCCCTAACTTCAATAGGATACCGGCTAAAATAACCGAACCTGAGACTGGGGCCTCCACGTGGGCTTGAGGTAACCAAATATGAAATGGCACCTGAGGAATTTTAACTGCCAAACTTAGAAAAAACCCGGCAAAAATCCATTTTTGAGTGGAGGTAGGTAACTCTATGTTTAGCAAGGCCTGATAATCGGTCGTACCCACGCTACTGTATAATTGGAATATCCCTAAAAGCATAAACACTGACCCGACAAAAGTGTAAAAGAAGAAATAATAAGAGGCTCGAACTTTTTCTTCTCTCGAACCCCACACCCCAATTAAAAGAAACATGGGGATTAATATTCCTTCAAATAATATATAAAATAATAATAAATCCAACGCTGAGAAAACCCCCATTAATAAAACCTCTAAAAATAAAAGGCACAATAAAAATTCTTTTAATAAAAATTTTATTGAATTTCAACTAATTAAAATGCATATGGGGGTTAATAGCGCAGTTAAAATTAAAAAAAATAAAGAAATTCCATCAACAGCAAAAAAAAGGGGGCCCCATTTAAAATTTAAGGCCGGGGGAGCTATCCACTCTGCTTGATTTATGGATTGAAATTGGCCCTCCATATCAAAGGCCGCCCATAAGATTAAAGTGGCAGTCAAAGTTGCTAAAGACCATTCTAGAGCGGTTCTCTTTAATTTTACATCATTATCTCTCGGAATTTTTATGACATTAATTATTCCCAAAAAAAGTAAAAGAAAAATTAAGCTTAATCATCTTCCTCCCATGACAGGTATGTTAGTAACTCTCTTAACATTTGTTGACGTAATGTATGTTTCATAAATCCTTTCTTAGGTAAATAAAAAATTTTACTTATAAATTCATGAGGAAAACAACGTCTCTGAAGGGGGCCCAGGTGTAATCAGAGTCTTAAAGCCCGCCAAGGCTCTCATCCAGATTAATCTTCTTGTAAGACCCAGCTAATATATTTATCTAAAGAAACAGCTTCAATTACAATGGGCATAAAAGAATGATTTGCCCCACAAATTTCTGAACATTGGCCATAAAAAACACCAGGTCTTTTTATAAAAAACCCAGTTTGATTTAATCGACCCGGAATTGCGTCCATTTTAACAGCTAACGCTGGCACGGCAAAAGAGTGTAAAACATCAGCCCCAGTAACTAAGACTCGAACATGTGTATTAATAGGGACAACTAATCTATTATCCACCTCTAATAATCTAAAGTCACCTTTATTTAAATCAGATGTAGGAACCATGTAAGAATCAAACTCCAAAGTTTTTGTTTGATAGTCTGAATACTCGTAGGACCAATACCATTGATGGCCGATAGCTTTAATAGTTAAAGCAGGGTCCATTACTTCATCCATTAAGTACAATAATTTTAAAGAAGGGAGGGCAATAAGAATTAAAATTATAGCTGGAATAATAGTCCAAATTATTTCTAATAAAGTTCCATCAACTAGATATCTATGGTAAGCCTTACCACTTAGGGCTTTTACAATCAACCATAGTACTGTTGTAATAATAACAATTAATATAAACATTACTTGATCATGAAAAAAAATTATCTCTTCCATCACCGGGTGGGCAGCATCTTGTAAACCTAGTTGCCATGGCTCCGGCAGATCATAACCAAATTGGTTAATAATTAGTCAATTATTTAATAAATTTGTCATCACTCTAAATAGAGCAAATAAATTTTAAAGCTCTCCTTACAAAGAAAGCCGGGCAAGGGAGGGTTCCCCCTCCCTCACCATGTTACGACTTGCTTTACCTCGTAGGCATTCGTAACCACCGAAGGCGTCCGAATAACCATCCTAGGTAAAGGTGACGGGCAATTTGTGCTAACACTTGTACCAATTCACCGGAACGCTCTACTTTCCGATTACTATTAAATCCAACTTCCAGTCGTTTTACAGCGACCTTCCGAACTCTTACTTTAGAGGCTTACCTTTCAAGTCTCTCATTATATAAGAAAATGTAGCGCATATAATCCCTCAACATTCGGATCATAAGACCTGACTTCCTTCGGGCAAACGCCCGGATTGGGTCCCTTCTAGCTTAACACACGGACTTACGACGGCCATGCAATACCGGTCATAGATTCAAGCTGAGGTAAGGTAACACGCGGACCATCGAATTAAACTACACGCTCCTCTAATCGAAATAGTGAACAGCCAAAGTTTTTGAATTTTAATCTTGCGATCGTACTACTCAGGCGGAAGATTTTACCTTTCGGGTCTGCTAAGCATCATCTTCAGAGTTCACAGTGTGGACTACCAGGGTCTCTAATCCTGTTTGCTCCCCACACTTTCATGTTTCAGCCTATTTTGTGGTAAATAGTTTTAACCTTAGGTGTTCTATTTTCTATCCTCACATTCTACCGCTCCAGAAAAATTCCATTTACCTTCTTTGATAATTTCTTGGCCTACACATCCTTTACGCCTTTTTACTTATAAAGACCAGCCCTTAAGTCTAACCGCGTCGGCTGGCACTTAATTTGACGGGCTCAAATAAATGTGTCCTCTCTGTGTCATACTTTCGTGCATTGCACAAGATTCTCTACTGCTGCCTCTATGTGAGCCTTCCCCTTGTTTCAGTGAAAGTGTGGCTCCAACTAAACTACCCATCTTCAGCAAGGTGGTCTTTTACACCGCCTTCTACCTAATAAGACTCCGGCCCAGCACTTTGGATTCCGGATTTACTCACCTGTCTGCACGAACTATCGTTAGATCTTTCGACCATCAGATAGACATACTAGCATGTATTAAAAGGGCCACTTGCCTTCTACATTCCCCAAAATCAAAGGACCCATTTTACTTATTTTCTAATATTAAGTGCCAATTTCAGACTACGTTTTCTAGAATAACCCCACTGTGGCCCAATGAGCCAACTGCAATAATAGATTGGGAGAGATTATCATAAACCCCATTAAATAAAAACTAGCCCCAATCAATAGAGATTTTCTAAAATTTAGCCTTTGCTTCTCTCTAAGGGTTTTTAAACCTACTAAGAAAAAAGAGTCAGCTTGAAAATAAATAATTTTAACTATTCTAACATAATATACTCCAGCCACTACAGAGCAAATCACAGCTAAAATTGAAACTAAATAATATTGATAGGTTATACCAGATAATAGAATTCACCATTTACTAAAAAATCCAATTAAAGGAGGGACCCCGGCAATAGAAAGAAAAGTTAGAGCTAATGTAATAGCTAAAGTCGGTTCTTTTCTTGAAAGTCCACTGAACTCCACAATTAGATTTTTTAAACCCCCTAAGGCTAATACCAAAGCAAAAGCACAAACAGACATAATAACATATAAAATCATATATATTAAACTAGCTTGAACGCTTTCAAAGGTTCCAATCTCTATTCCCCAAAGAACAAAACCCATATGTGCAATTCCACTGTAAGCTAACAATCGTTTAATTTTAGTTTGATTTAAAGCACCAATTGCTCCCACAACCATTGAGAATATTGTAGCAATTAATAGAACATTGGCTACCGGCCCAATTGAGACTAAAATAGAAAATACTCCGACTTTAGGGACTGTGGCCAATAAAGCAGTGGTTGTTGTAGGGGCCCCATCGTAAACATCTGGCGCCCACATATGAAAGGGGGCCGCGGATAGCTTGAATAATAATGCTCCTGTAATTAAGAGGCTCCCTATGGGAGTAATCACGCCAGAGGGGTCAAGGGCTGGACCTCTTCCTTGGTTAAGAACAAGATCAATACATGGAATACTAGTTCCTCCCGTTAATCCGCACAAGAGAGCACACCCAAATAAAAATAGACCTGAAGCCAACGCACCTAGCACAAAGTATTTTAACCCAGCTTCGGCACTATACCCTGATCCTCTCTTTTGGGCGACTAATATAAAAAGGGAGAGAGTTGGTAGTTCAATAGCCAAATAAACTGATAACCAGTTACTTGCAGAAACCAAAAGAATGCTCCCCAAGGCCACCATTAAAACTAAAACTGGGGTAGCTTCTCCCCCGCTGGAAGGAGGGGCCATTAATAAAATAGCCAAACTTCCTATAAGAATTACCATTTTAGTAGTTACAACTCAACTATTAATAGTTAAAAACCCATTTTGCCAAGGGAGAAAAAAATCAATACTTGCCCAACAACTTATAAATAACAATACTAAAAGGGATATTTTTAAAGTAGGATTCTTTACGCTATAAATGATTAATATTAAAATAATTAGACTCAAAAAAAGAGCTTCATTCATCGACCTTTAACTTAAAGATTACTCACCCCTTTATTAGTGTGACCTAAAAGCATACAACTTCATTTTAGTAATCAAAGTTCGATTTATTCTCTATTATTTAAGGAACAGGAGGGGCGGGACTTGAACCCGCACTTTTAGCTTTGAAGGCTAACGGTCTTCCTTAACCTAACCTCCTATCCATTAAACGAGATTATTCGGTGAATTGCCTGAGACAGTAAAATCTTATAATTTCATTTTATTGGAATACCATAAGAGCACAAATAGCTATAAGAATCATCAAAGCATAGTTATAAACTAGACCAGATTGTAAATTACTTATTTCTTGGGTGAGGCGGATCATAAATTGAGAAATTCCTTTGGGGCCTATAAGCTCCAATACTCCTTTATCTAGGACTCGGAATGTAATTAGATGACCTAATCTCCACACATTCTGAACCAAAAAATGATTTATAATATAATTAAACTGCCAAGCGGAGTACAAAAAGGTGTAACCAGCAAGGCCAACTGGCGAAGTTGGTGCATTAAAGATTCGTGAAGAATAATGATAAAGAATTACCGCCGTTCCAGCCCCAAAAAGGCTAAAGATTACAGGCATTAATTTAATAGAGGTGGGGATAATAGGAGAAAGAGTAATTTGAAATGACCAGATAATTTCTTTGGTTAAATAACCTACAAAAATACTCCCCAAGGCCAAAAAAATTAGAGGTAAAGTTAAATTCCAAGAGCCCTCATGAGCATGTGAATAAACCTCTTTTTTAGCGTTAGTATTTGCTATAAAAGTAAGGTATACTAATCGAAGAGAATAAGCAGCTGTTAACAGAGCTGCAAAAACACCCAACCAATGAGCAAAAGCTAAATAATATCGATCATAGGCCAATTCCAAAATTAGATCTTTAGAATAGAACCCTGTTAAATAAGGAAAGCCCATTAAAGATAAAGAACCAATGACTATCATAGTGTAAGTAAAGGGGATTGATTTTATAAGACCTCCCATTTTCCTCATATCTTGTTCATCGGCTAAGGCATGAATTACAGACCCAGCGCTTAAGAATAATAGAGCTTTAAAAAAAGCATGATTCATTAAATGAAATAAGCTGATAGAATATTGGGAGAGACCACAAGCCATCACCATATACCCCAATTGACTACAAGTTGAATAAGCTATAACTTTTTTTAAATCATTTTGTACTAGACCAACTGTAGCGGCCATAAATGCCGTAAGAGACCCAACAATAGTTACAACCATTAAAGCCGTCGGGGCTTGTTCTAATAGGGGGGCTGATCTAATTAGTAAAAAAACGCCTGCTGTAACCATAGTTGCAGCATGAATTAAGGCAGATACCGGAGTTGGTATTAAATAGTTGTTACGCCACCATTAATGGTGGGGCCGCTACTCTCATAGCGGATAGGACTTTTTCTTCCACTTTATAACTTGCTCACCCAAAGGGACCAATGAAGAGGCTTATTCTCATTCTAAGCCACCTTTTAACCACTCATAAACCAAACCTAAAGTTAGAATGGCTAAGAACACAATCATGGTCCAATAACCAAAAGGAAAAACTTGATTGTATACGACACACCAAGGAAAAAGAAAAGAAATTTCTAAATCAAAAATAAGAAAAAGGATGCCAATTAAGAAAAATTGAATAGAAAAGGGTCGTCCTGGAGTTCCAAAAGGATCAAACCCACACTCATAAGCTGACACTTTCTCTCGATTTGGTTGTTTCTCCCCTAAAATATATGAGGCACCAGAGATAATCGCGGAAAGAACTACGCTGAAAATTAATAAAACCAAAATACCATAAAACTCAGTATACATCCACAATTAGCTGGGGGGCAATCCATCTAACCCAAATAAAAGACTGGCTACTAAAACTACAAAAGCCAAGCTTAAGGGTAAGTAAGATTTCCATAATAAGGCCATTAATTGATCATATCGCATTCTAGGAAAAGAAGCTCTTACCCAAATAAAAAGTAAAATTATAAAAGAGGTTTTTAAACCAAACCAAGCTGGCCCGCCTTTAAAAAATACAATAGGAGAGAGCCATCCCCCCAAAAATAAAATTGTTGTTAAACAACTCATCAATATTATATGAGCATATTCCGCCAAAAAAAATAAAGCAAAAGACATAGAAGCATACTCTACATTATAACCTGACACTAACTCAGACTCACCCTCTGTTAAATCAAAAGGAGCTCGATTAGTTTCAGCTAACGCTGAAGCAAAAAACATCATAGCCGCGGGGAATAGGGGGAAAAAAAACCAGATCCCACTACTTTGAGCCAAAACTATTTCAGTAATATTCAACGAGCCAACGCAAAGAATAACCGTGATTATTATTAACCCGATCGAAACTTCATAACTAATCATCTGAGCCGCCGCTCTAATAGCTCCTAAGAAAGCATACTTAGACTGACTCGCCCAACCGGACATTAAAATAGCATAAACACTAATAGAAGACACGGCCAAAGTAAATAAAATTCCTATTTTCAAATCACTTATTACAACTCCTTTGTCGTAGGGAATAATACCCCAAGCAATTAAAGCTAAAGTGAATGAAAAGACCGGGGCTGCCACATAAATAAACAAATTAGCATAGTGAGGAATCACTAACTCTTTAGTAAATAGTTTAATACCATCAGCAAGAGGTTGTAATAGCCCATAAACACCAACTACATTGGGCCCTTTCCTAGCTTGCATATAACCTAAAACCTTCCGTTCAGCTAAAGTTAAATAAGCCACTGCTACAAGTAACGGGATAACTATTATTAAAATTTTTAAAATTATATGGATTGTTTCAATGATCATCAAGAAAACAAACTTTCTCATGAGATCCGAAGTGGATTCACATAAAGTCTCTGAGGTGCCAACAGCGAAAGGGGGCAAAAACCCAATCACCTTATAGACCAATCTATAAAGTGGTGTTTCTAACTTCCAGCTTTGTTACCGGCTGATTAACCCTCAAGGTCTTTCCAGCATATAGTGTATTTATAATCAAGGCTAATTACTTAGACAAGACGGCCCAACGCCAACCTTCCATTGCATCCGGCAACCAAGTGTGTAAACCTAATTGTGCAGACTTACCGACTGCTCCAATAAATAAAAATAAACAAATTAAAGTAGTATTATCAGAGGGGGCTAACGCCACTATATTAAATAAAGAGGCAAAATCTAAACATCCATATTGATCCCAAATTGCCAACATAGCTAAGACAAACCCAATATCACCCACTCGATTTACTAACATGGCTTTTATTGCGGCCTTATTGGCCTCAATTCTAGTCAACCAAAAATTTATTAACAAGTAAGAGCATAATCCAACGCCTTCCCAGCCAATAAAAAGTTGTGGATAATTATCACTAGTTACTAATAGTATCATAAAAAAAGTAAATAATGATAAATAGGACATAAACCGAGGTACATGAGGGTCTCCGTCCATGTAGGCTGTAGAAAATATATGAACGAGAGTAGATACACTAGTAACCACAATTAACATAACGGCGGTGAGAGAATCAAATTGTAAGCCAAAATAAGCAGTGACTAAATCTGAGTCCAACCATCGCCATAATTTTATATATGTGGTGGAAAAATTTAATGTAGTTTCATAAAAAATTAAAAGGGACCATGATAAACTTATAATTAAACAACTTGAAGTAAAAATTCCAGCACCCTTTTCACCTATTTTTCTACCAAACAAACCTGAAACTAAGGCCCCCAAGAGGGGGACAGTTAAAACTAAGATATACAT